GGAACCGGGGACTCAACTAACATTAAGAACTTTTCATACCGGTGGAGTATTCACGGGTGGTACTGCCGAACATGTACGAGCTCCTTCTAATGGAAAAATAAAATTTGATGAGGATTTGGTTCATCCCACACGTACCCGTCATGGGCATCCTGCTTTTCTATGTTTTATAGACTTGTATGTAACTATTGAGAGTCGAGATATTCTACATAATGTGAATATTCCAACAAAAAGTTTGATTTTAGTTCAAAATGATCAATATGTAGAATCAGAACAAGTGATTGCCGAGATTCGTACCGGAACGTCCACTTTTCATTTTAAAGAGAGAGTTCAAAAACATATTTATTCTGAGTCAGAAGGAGAAATGCACTGGAGTACTGATGGCTATCATGCGACCGAATATCCATATAGTAATGTTCATTTATTACCAAAAACAAGTCATTTATGGATATTAGCAGGAGGTCTATGCAGATCCAATATAGTGTCTTTTTCACTCCACAAGGATCAAGATCAAATGAATGCTAATTCTTTTTCTCTCGAAGAAAGATCTATTTTTGATCTCTCACTGACTAATGATCAAGTAAGACATAAATTGTTGGATACTTTTGGTAAAAAATATAGGGAAATTTTTGATTATTCAAAACCTTATCGAATTATATCCAAGGGTCATTGTAATCTCATAGAGCCTTCTACTTATATTCGTCAAGAGAATTCCTTGGCGAAAAAGCGAAGAAATAGATTCGTGATTCCTTTACAATATGATCAAGAACAAGAAAAGAAACTAATACCCTGTTTTGGTATTTCGATTCAAATACCTATAAATGGTATTTTACGTAGAAATAGTATTATTGCTTATTTTGATGATCCGCGATACAGAAGAAGCAGTTCGGGAATTACTAAATATGGGATTGTCGAAGTAGATTCAATCGTAAAAAAAGAGGATTTGATTGAGTATCGAGGAGCAAAAGAATTTAGTCCGAAATACCAAATGCAAATGAAAGTAGATCGATTTTTTTTCATTCCCGAGGAAGTGCATATTTTACCCGGATCTTCGCCCATAATGGTCCGGAACAATAGTATCATTGGAGTAGATACACGACTTGCTTTAAATATAAATACAAGAAGTCGAATAGGTGGATTAGTCCGAGTGGAGAGAAAAAAAAAAAGTATGGAACTGAAAATATTTTCTGGAGATATTCATTTTTCTGGAGAGGTGGATAAAATATCTAGGCACAGTGGCATTTTGATACCACCAGGAATGGAAAAAAAAAATTCTAAAGGATCAAAAAAATTGAAAAATTGGATCTATGTCCAACGGATTACACCTACCAAAAAAAAGTATTTTGTTTTGGTTCGGCCCGTAGTCACATATGAAATAGCTGATGGGATAAATTTAGCAACACTTTTCTCTCAGGATCTCTTGCAAGAAAAGGATAATGTCCAACTTAGAATTGTCAATTATATACTTTATGGAAATGGCAAGTCAATTCGAGGAATTTCTCACACAAGTATTCAATTAGTTCGGGCTTGCTTAGTATTAACTTGGGACCAAGAAAAAAAGAGTTCTATAGAAGAAGAGGTTCATGCTTCTTTTGTTGAAATAAGGGCAAATGATCTGCTTCGTGATTTCATCCGAATTGAGTTAGTAAAGTCCACTATTTCGTATACCGAAAAAAGGTATGATACGGCAGGTTCAGGATTTATTTCCAATAATGAATTAGATCGTACCCATAGAAATCCTTTTGATTCCAAGGCGAAGATTCAATTATTTCCCCAACATAAGGGAACTCTTGGTACGTTGTTGAATCGAAATAAGGAATGCCAATCTTTCATAATTTTGTCATCATCCAATTGTTCTCAAATTGGCCCCTTCAATACTTCGAGATATAATAATACGACAAAAGAATCGGATCCCATGACTCCAATTAGGTATTTGTTGGGTCCTTTAGGTACTATTGTACCTAAAATAGTAAAATTTTGTTCATCTTACTATTTAAGAACTTATAATCAAGTTTTTTTAAAGAAAGATTTTTTATTTGAAAATTTTCAACAGACTTTCCAAGTGCTTCAAGTACTTCCATTTAAATACTGTTTCCTAGATGAAAATAGTAGGATTTATAATCCGGATTCATGCAGTAACATCATTTGGAATTCATTCCATTCGAATTGGTGTTTTCTCCATCACGATTCTTGTGAAGAGGCATGGACAATAATTAGCCTTGGACAATTCCTTTGTAAAAATGTATGTCTATTGAAATACGGATCACGCATAAAAAAATCTGGTCAAATTTTCATTGTTCATGTTGACTCTTTAGTTATAAGATCAGCTAAGCCCTATTTGGTCACTCCAGGAGCAACCGTACATGGCCATTATGGGGAAACCTTTTCTGAAGGAAATATATTAATTACATTTATATATGAAAAATCGAGATCTGGTGACATAACGCAAGGTCTTCCAAAAGTGGAACAAATCTTAGAAGTTCGTTCGATTGATTCAATATCGATGAACCTCGAAAGAAGAGTTGAAGGTTGGGACGAACGTATCCGAAGAATTCTTGGGATCCCCTGGGGATTCTTGATTGGAGCTGAATTAACCATAGCCCAAAGTCGTATCTCTTTGGTTAATAAGATCCAAAAGGTTTATCGATCCCAGGGGGTACAGATCCATAATAGACATATAGAGATTATTGTACGTCAAGTAACATCAAGAGTTTTGGTTTCAGAAGATGGAATGTCTAATGTTTTTTTACCCGGGGAACTTATTGGATTGTTGCGAGCAGAGCGAGCAGGGCGCGTTTTGGACGAAGCGATCTTTTATCGGGCAATCTTATTGGGAATAACGAAGTCATCTCTGAATACTCAAAGTTTCATATCCGAAGCGAGTTTTCAAGAAACTTCTCGAGTTTTAGCAAAAGCTGCTCTACGAGGTCGTATTGATTGGTTGAAAGGCCTGAAAGAGAACGTTGTTTTGGGGGGGATTATACCAGTTGGTACCGGATTCAAAAAATTAGTACATCGTTCAAAGCAAGACAAAAACATTCATTTGAAAATAAAAAGGAAGAATCTATTTGAGTTGGAAATGAGAGATATTTTGTTACACCATAGAGAATTATTTTGTTCTTATTCCCCAAACACTTTCCATGAGACATCAGACCAATCATTTACGTAATTTCATTTACTAATTCCTAAAAATAGGTTCATTCTTTTTACTTTCACTCTCTGGTCCAATTATGGATTTCGTAATCAATGAAATCAAAAATAAAGAATGAAATTCATGGTTTGGGTCGTAGATCAAAGGTCAATCCTGGTAGAAGGTTCCGTTGGAACAATTATTTATTTCACAAGGTAATGAATCTCTTTGAAAAAAAAAAATAAAAAGAGAAAGTGTGGGAAAATGGGAAGACGATATTGGAACATCAATTTGGAAGAAATGATGGAAGCAGGGGTTCATTTTGGTCATGGTACTAATAAATGGAATCCTAGAATGGCTCCTTACATCTCTGCAAAGCGTAAAGGTATTCATATTACAAATCTTACTATAACCGCTCGTTTTTTATCAGAAGCCTGCGATTTAGTTTTTGATGCAGCAAGTAGGGGAAAAAAATTCTTAATCGTTGGCACCAAAAAGAAAGCAGCGGATTTAGTAGCATCAGCAGCAATAAGGGCTCGATGCCATTATGTTAATAAAAAATGGCTTGGTGGTATGTTAACAAATTGGTCTACTACAGAAACAAGACTTCAGAAATTCAGGGACTTAAGAGCAGAACAAAAGATGGGGAAACTCAATCGTCTTCCCAAAGGAGATGCAGCAATGTTGAAGAGAAAGTTATCTACCTTGCAAACATATCTGGGTGGGATCAAATATATGACGGGATTACCCGATATTGTAATTATCGTTGATCAGCAAGAAGAATATACGGTTCTTCGAGAATGTGTTATTTTGGGTATTCCGACGATTTGTTTAATCGATACAAATTGTGACCCAGATCTTGCAGATATTTCTATTCCGGCCAACGATGATGCTATAGCTTCGATTCGATTGATTCTTACAAAATTAGTATCTGCAATTTGTGAGGGCCATTCTAGTTATATAAAAAATGGTTGAATATCTTATCATTACTCTTATCATTAAGAAGAATAAAGAAGAAGATTAGTTTGTTTTTGCTGAATTCTCTTTGATTCTTGCTATTTTGGTTTGCATCTTTTGGAGTTTGAACTATGTTTTGAATATTGAAGAATATTTAAAAGATAAAATGATTGGTATTTTTTTTATGTGATTTCTTGGTATCCGAAATATAAGATTCATAACTTAAATTCATGAATGAACATAGATGAATTGAGAAAGAGATGGTTGAATCAAAATAATTACTTTTTTGAAGTTTGATTTCTGTTAGAGGACAATATGAATTTTATATTATGTTCCATTAAAACACTCAAAGGATTATACGATATATCAGGTGTAGAAGTAGGCCAACATTTATATTGGCAAATAGGAGGTTTACAAATTCATGCCCAAGTACTTATCACTTCTTGGGTTGTAATTGCTATCTTATTAGGTTCAGTCATCATAGCTGTTCGAAATCCACAAACCATTCCGACCGACGGTCAGAATTTCTTCGAATATGTACTTGAATTTATTCAAGACTTGAGCAAAACTCAGATTGGAGAGGAGTATGGTCCTTGGGTTCCTTTTATAGGAACGATGTTCCTATTTATTTTTGTTTCTAACTGGTCAGGTGCTCTTTTACCTTGGAAAATCATAAAGTTACCTCATGGGGAGTTAGCTGCGCCCACGAATGATATAAATACTACTGTTGCTTTAGCTTTACCCACGTCAGTGGCATATTTCTATGCGGGTCTTAGCAAAAAAGGATTGGGATATTTTGGGAAATACATTCAACCAACTCCAATACTTTTACCAATTAATATTCTAGAAGATTTCACAAAACCTTTATCTCTTAGTTTTCGACTTTTCGGGAATATATTGGCTGATGAATTAGTGGTTGTTGTTCTTGTTTCTTTAGTGCCTTCAGTAGTTCCTATACCTGTCATGTTTCTTGGATTATTTACAAGCGGTATTCAAGCTCTTATTTTTGCAACTTTGGCTGCGGCTTATATAGGTGAATCCATGGAAGGTCATCATTGACTAACTTTCGAAATAGTTTTTTTTTTTTGAAGCTTATCCCAATTCAAGGGGGGGTTCAATATAATCCACTAGGTTGGAGAATAAAATGCAAATAGCTACATGTATGTATATATGAAGAAAGATAGATGAAATTTGGAAGAGAAAGAAGGGTCGGGACTCCTACTACGTATATGTATATGTAATGCCTATGAGTATAAATTCTTATGTATGTTTCGAAGAATGGTTCCAGAATACGATTTAATAGAATAAAAAGTGCAGGTGATTTACGTTATGGAAGAATAAAAGTATATGTTATTTACTAGTTAGATAGTAATTACCCCTATCTCTTTTTTTTTAGTCCACTGCATTTAGATGAATTTCCATATCAGTCCTTTTTCTATTTTGTCTGTGATTGTGAATTGAATGAAAAATGAAAGAGAAAGAATAGAATAGTTTCTAAACAAGGAAACGCAATGACTAAAACTGTATACATATTAGATAAGGTAGAAAGTAAAAACGGTATATCGAAGTAGTTCTGACAATTCAGTAATATTCTGAATTCCATTTGGAGCTTTTAGTTACTTCGACCCGATAGATTTTGGTGATAAAGATCAAAAAATAAAAAATAAGTGTAGTAAATAGTAAAAGTAGAAGTAGAAAAATAAGTAGATTAAGTACTAATTCATTGGTTGGTTGTATCATTAACCATTTCTTTTTTTGGTGCAAGGAACTTACCATGAATCCACTTATTTCTGCTGCTTCCGTTATTGCTGCTGGATTGGCTGTAGGGCTTGCTTCTATCGGACCTGGGGTCGGTCAAGGTACTGCTGCGGGCCAAGCCGTAGAAGGTATTGCGAGACAACCAGAAGCAGAGGGTAAAATACGAGGTACTTTATTACTTAGTCTGGCTTTTATGGAAGCTTTAACAATTTATGGACTGGTCGTGGCATTAGCTCTTTTATTTGCAAATCCTTTTGTTTAATGTTTCATTTTTCATCGTAGAATAAAAACATAACCATAAATAATAAATTTGAGAATAATAAGCGGAGTGATACAAAAAGAACTCTGTTCTTTGTTAGTCCTATCTATAAGGGGAGAGCTTATGAAAAATATAACCGATTCTTTTGTTTCCGTGGAGCACTGGCCCTCCGCTGGGAGTTTCGAGCTTAATACCGATATTTTAGCAACAAATCCAATAAATCTAAGCGTAGTGCTGGGTGTATTGATTTTTTTTGGAAAGGGAGTGTGTGCGAGTTGTGTATTTCAAGAATAGGTTGGATTTCACCGGCTGCACTTTCTTTATATTTATGTATTCTTTTTTATAGCAGAAATAGGAACAAAGGGTGCATAATCTCGACGAATTACTTCGGAATTGGATTTCATTCAGAGATCATATGTAAGAACCATAGCATTTCGTGACTAATTGATAAATGAACTTTGATTCTCTTCTCTATCAACCAATAATGTTGAGGTCTTTTACATGGTTAAAGATAAATTGTTTGAAGTCCAGGCACAGCATAGTATGGTACTCTTTCTACCGCTACGTTAGTAACAAAAAGGTTTAAAGATGATAAAAAAGGAATAATTGGGAATTTATCCGATGTAGAACACTCATATGGATAAAATTATTTGAACCATTAACTGGAAAGATGGGTATCTCCCCCCCTTTTTTTATCCACTGCCGAATCGACGACCTATGTATTCTATTTGTATAAAAAAGAGAATTTTTTGGATAAAAAAATTGAAATCTCATTCTAATAATAATGATAATGAAGTAATGAAGTTCCAAATTCTATTCAATTATATATTATCTATTATAATTTTGATCTAATTTATCATAGCATATAAAGAAGAAAGAATAGAATTATTTTTTCTTTAAAATCTTTTTTTTTTCTTTTTGGAAATAAGTTGTAAATAAAGAACAAATAAAGAAACAACTTTGCTGACAATTTTTTATTTTTTGTCTGGTCTGAAGAGTCCTCCTAAGATTCTGATGTTAGATCAGTTTCAATATACGAACAGAAAAGAGAGGATAGGCTCATTCCGTTCAAAGATATGGGGAATGCCCATCAATCAAAGAAAAGATAAAAGAAACAATTGAGCGTGAGAGCCAAATGAATCGAAAGATTCATGTTTGGTTCGGGAAGAGATATGATAGTTGTGAAATGAATGGAAAGATAATCTACTTTCATTAAATGATTTATTAGATAAGCGAAAACAGAGGATCTTGAGTACTATTCGAAATTCAGAAGAATTACGTAAAAGAGCCATTGAACAGCTCGAAAGAGCTCGGGTTAGATTACGGAAAGTGGAAATCGAAGCAGATGAGTATCGAACGAATGGATACTCCGAGATAGAACGAGAAAAAGTAAATTTGA